TTAAAAATAAGCTAAAATTAAGCTTTTGGGTTCATACCCCAAATATAAAGAAATACTTTTTTTTAAAAATAAAGTGCCTGATAAAAGGATTATTCTGATAGGATAAATAATGTAATTTTTTACCTTTATTAAATTATATTTTATAGAATTAAACTATACCTAATAATATCAAAAATTATTGTGCATCATACACTAAAATATAACTAAAAATAATTTATTTATTTTAATATAAATTTATAATTTAAATTTAAAATTAAATTATTTTTTATTTTATTTAACATTAACTCTAATAAAATATTTTTTTTTTTTATTTTAATTTTTAGTACATTAATTTCTATTTCAGCTAATTCTTGAATAGGATGTTGAATTGGTTTAGAAATTAACTTATTAAGATTTATTCCATTAATTAATAATTGTAATAATCTATTATCTTCAGAAGCATCTTTAAAATACTTTCTAGTTCAATCAATTGCCTCTATTAATTTCTTATTTTCAATTTTATTAAAAATAATTTTATTAAAAAATTTTGAAATAAATTTTTTATTATCAATTTTAATCAATTCTTCAATAATAATAAAAATAGGATCCGCCCCCTTCCATTTTTGATTCCCCAATATTATTGAAGGAATATCTTGATTAAATTGTTTCATTTTAATAACATGACAGAAAATTACCCCCATAATTTTACTATCATATTATTTAAATAAAAATTTTTTAATATTAATTATAATAATAAATACAATTATTGGAGCTATTGGAGGAATTAATCAAACCTCCTTACGAAAATTAATATCTTTTTCCTCTATTAATAATCTAGGCTGAATAATAGCTTCAATTATAATTAGAGAAAATTTATGAATTTTATATTTTACCATATATTCATTTTTAATTAGAATTATATGCTTTATATTTTATATTTTAAATGTTTATTTTATTAATCAACTATTTATATTTAACATTAATTTTTTAATCAAATTTTTAGTATTAATTAACTTCCTTTCTTTAGGAGGATTACCTCCTTTCTTAGGATTTTTTCCTAAATGAATAATTATTAACTTTTTAATTTCCCAATATATATATATTACTACATTTATTTTTATTATAATAAGACTAATTACTTTATTTTTTTATATTCGAATTACTTATTCTTGTATTTTATTTAATTACATAAAATTAAAATGATATAAAATTTATATTAAAAATAATTATTTTTTTTTTGTAATATTTAATAGTTTAACGTCGATTATAGGAATAATTCTTAGAACTTTATATTTTATTTAAGGTTTTAAGTTAAATTAAACTAATAGTCTTCAAAATTATTTATAAAGAAAATTTCTTTAAGCCTTAGTAAATTATATTTACTCCTTAAAATTTGCAATTTTAAATCATTTTTGAATATAAAGCTTAATTAATTTTAATAAAAGAGAAAAATTCTCGTTAATAAATTTACAATTTATCGCTTATAATCTCAGCCATTTTATTATATGCGAAAATGACTTTATTCTACTAATCATAAAGATATTGGAACTTTATATTTTATTTTTGGAATTTGAGCTGGTATAGTAGGAACATCTTTGAGCTTATTAATTCGAACAGAATTAGGTAACCCAGGATCTTTAATTGGAGATGATCAAATTTATAATACTATTGTTACTGCACATGCTTTTATTATAATTTTTTTTATGGTTATACCAATTATAATTGGAGGATTTGGTAATTGATTAGTACCTTTAATATTAGGAGCCCCTGATATAGCTTTCCCCCGAATAAATAATATAAGTTTTTGAATATTACCCCCTTCATTAACATTATTAATTTCAAGAAGAATTGTAGAAAATGGTGCCGGAACTGGTTGAACTGTTTACCCCCCTCTTTCTTCAAATATTGCTCATCAAGGATCATCAGTCGATTTAGCTATTTTTTCTTTACATTTAGCAGGAATTTCATCCATTTTAGGAGCTATTAATTTTATTACAACTATTATTAATATACGAATTAAAAATTTATCTTTTGATCAAATACCTCTATTTGTTTGAGCTGTAGGAATTACAGCTTTATTATTATTATTATCTTTACCTGTTTTAGCAGGAGCTATTACAATACTTTTAACAGATCGAAATTTAAATACATCATTTTTTGACCCTGCAGGAGGAGGAGATCCTATTTTATATCAACATTTATTTTGATTTTTTGGTCATCCTGAAGTTTATATTTTAATTCTTCCTGGGTTTGGTATAATTTCTCATATTATTAGTCAAGAAAGAGGAAAAAAAGAAACATTTGGATGTCTAGGAATAATTTATGCTATACTAGCAATTGGATTATTAGGATTTATTGTTTGAGCTCATCATATATTTACAGTAGGAATAGATATCGATACTCGAGCTTATTTTACTTCAGCTACTATAATTATTGCAGTTCCTACTGGAATTAAAATTTTCAGATGATTAGCAACTCTTCATGGTACACAAATTAATTATAGCCCATCTATATTATGAAGATTAGGATTTGTATTTTTATTTACTGTAGGAGGATTAACAGGAGTAATCTTAGCTAATTCTTCTATTGATATTACTTTACACGATACTTATTATGTAGTAGCTCATTTTCATTATGTACTTTCTATAGGAGCTGTATTTGCTATTTTTGGAGGATTCATTCACTGATATCCTTTATTTACAGGATTAACTATAAATCCTTACTTACTAAAAATTCAATTTATTTCAATATTTTTAGGAGTAAATTTAACTTTCTTTCCACAACATTTTTTAGGTTTAGCTGGAATACCTCGACGATACTCTGATTATCCTGATAGATATATTTCATGAAATATTATTTCCTCTTTTGGATCTTATATTTCATTACTATCAATAATAATAATAATAATTATTATTTGAGAATCTATAATTAATCAACGAATTGTATTATTTTCCTTAAACATAGCATCTTCCATTGAATGATTCCAAAATCTCCCCCCTTCAGAACATTCCTATAATGAATTACCTATTTTAAGTAATTTCTAATATGGCAGATTATATGTAATGGATTTAAACCCCATTTATAAAGGATTATCCTTTTTTTAGAAATGGCAACATGATCTAATTTTAATTTACAAAATAGAGCCTCCCCTTTAATAGAACAAATCATTTTTTTTCATGATCATACTTTAATTATTTTATTAATAATTACTATTTTAGTTAGATATTTAATAATAAGATTATTTTTTAATAAATATATTAATCGATTTTTATTAGAAGGTCAAATAATTGAATTAATTTGAACTATTCTTCCAGCAATCACTTTAATTTTTATTGCTTTACCATCCCTTCGTTTATTATATCTTTTAGATGAATTAAATAACCCTTTAATTACATTAAAATCTATTGGACATCAATGATACTGAAGATATGAATATTCAGATTTCTCTAATATTGAATTTGATTCTTATATAATTCAAAATTCAGAAAAAAATCAATTCCGATTATTAGATGTAGATAATCGAATTATCTTACCTATAAATAATCAAATTCGTATTTTAGTAACAGCTACTGATGTAATTCACTCATGAACTATTCCTTCTTTAGGGGTAAAAGTAGATGCTAACCCCGGACGATTAAATCAAACAAATTTTTTTATTAATCGGCCTGGAATTTATTATGGCCAATGTTCAGAAATTTGTGGGGCAAATCACAGTTTTATACCTATTGTAATTGAAAGAATTTCAATTAAAAATTTTATTAATTGAATTAATAACTATTCTTCATTAGATGGCTGAAAGTAAGTACTGGTCTCTTAAACCATTTTATAGTAAATTAACATTTACTTCTAATGATTTTAAAGAATTAGTTAAATTATAACATAAATATGTCAAATTTAAATTATTATTTTATATAATATTCTTTTATCCCTCAAATAATACCTATTAATTGAATTATTTCTTTTTTATTTTTTATTTTAATTTTTATTCTATTTAATATTCTAAATTATTATATTTTTAATATTAATAAAATGAGTAATAAAAAAATATTTTTTTATAAAAAAAATTCATTAACTTGAAAATGATAACAAATTTATTTTCAATTTTTGATCCATCAACAAACTTATTTAATTTACCTCTTAATTGACTAAGAACTTTTTTAGGGTTAATATTCATTCCTTACTCTTTCTGACTAATTCCTAATCGACATTTTATTATATGAAATTTAATTATTAATAAATTACATTCAGAATTTAAAATTTTATTAGGGTCAAACAAACTTAATGGATCAACTTTTATTTTCATTTCTCTTTTTTCTTTTGTATTATTCAATAATTTTTTAGGATTATTCCCTTATATTTTTACTAGAACTAGACATTTAACAATTTCTCTCTCAATCACTTTATCTTTATGATTAAGATTTATATTTTATGGATGAATTAATAATACTCAACATATATTTATTCATATAATTCCTCAAGGAACCCCAAATATCTTAATACCATTTATAGTTTTAATTGAAACTATTAGAAATATTATTCGACCTGGAACTTTAGCAGTACGTTTAACAGCTAATATAATTGCAGGACATTTATTATTAACTCTTTTAAGTAATACAGGAATTAATATACCTAATTATCTCATTATTATTCTAATTTTTATTCAAATTTTATTATTAACATTAGAATCTGCAGTAGCAGTAATTCAATCTTATGTTATTACTATCTTAAGTACACTTTATTCTAGTGAAGTAAATTAATGTCAAATCAAAACCACCCATACCATTTAGTAGATTATAGTCCATGACCTTTAACAGGAGCTATTGGAACAATAACTTTAGTTACAGGTATAGTAAAATGATTCCATAATTTTAATATAAATTTATTAATTTTAGGATATTTAATTGTAATTTTAACTATATATCAATGATGACGAGATATTTGCCGAGAAGGAACTTTTCAAGGAATACATACAACTTTTGTTTTAAAAGGATTACGATGAGGAATAATTTTATTTATTATTTCTGAAGTATTTTTTTTTATTTCCTTTTTCTGAGCTTTTTTTCATAGTAGACTTTCTCCTAATATTGAAATTGGGTCTAATTGACCTCCATCTAATATTACTCCATTTAACCCTTTCCAAATTCCATTATTAAATACTATTATTTTAATTACTTCAGGAGTAACTGTAACTTGAGCTCATCATGCGTTATTAGAAAATAATTTTACTCAAACTAAACAAAGATTAATAATTACTATTTTATTAGGAATTTATTTCACTATTCTTCAAGCTTATGAATATTATGAAGCTCCATTTACTATTGCAGATAGAATTTATGGATCAACTTTTTTTATAGCAACAGGTTTTCATGGTCTTCATGTATTAATTGGAACCATATTTTTAATTACATGCTTAATACGACATATATTTCATCATTTTTCTAATAAACACCATTTTGGATTTGAAGCAGCAGCATGATACTGACATTTTGTTGATGTAGTATGATTATTTCTTTATATCTCTATTTATTGATGAGGTAATTAATTATTTATATAATATATTTAGTATATTTGACTTCCAATCAAAAAGTTTAAAATTAATTTAATATAAATAATTACTTTAATAATATTAATATCAATTATCATTATTTTTATTTCAAACTTTATTATATTATTATCTATAATATTATCAAAAAAATCATTTAAAGATCGAGAAAAATGTTCACCTTTTGAATGTGGATTTGATTCAAAATCTTCTGCTCGAAATCCTTTTTCATTACATTTTTTTTTAATTACAGTAATTTTTTTAATTTTTGATGTAGAAATTGCTTTAATTTTCCCAATAATTATAACTTTCAAAATAGTTAATTTTATTATTTGAACTAAAACCAGATTTTTTTTCATTATTATATTATTAATTGGAGTATATTATGAATGAAATCAAAATATATTAAACTGAACAAATTAACTTAGGATTATAGTTTAAAAATAAAACATTTGATTTGCATTCAAAAAATATTAACTTATTAATTTATCTTAAATATGAAGCAATATTTTGCATTTAATTTCGACTTAAAAGAAAGAGTAATATACTCCATATTTATTAATTGAAACCAAAATAGAGGTATATCACTGTTAATGATACTATTGAATTTAAATTCCAATTAAATAAAGAAATATTTTACAATTAAGCTGCTAACTTAATTTTTAGTGATTAAATTCATTAATATTTCTATTAATATTTATATATATATATATATATATATAATTTATATAGTTTAATATAAAACATTACATTTTCATTGTAAAAATAAAATATTAATTTTTATAAATAAAAATATCTAAAGATTTTTTAATCACCCTAATATCTTCAATATTATACTCTTAATTTAAGCTATTTAAATAATTAATAATAATTACTAATAAAAAAATAAACATTATTCATAAAATAAATCTAAATAAATAAATTTTTAAATTATTTATTTGAATAAAACTATTAAAAATTGAATAATTTTTTAAAACTAAAAATATACCTTGTCCTCTATATAACTCTCTTCAACCTATATCAATATTTTTAATTAAATTTTGTCTAAAATTTAAAAAATAATAATTTAAACCATAAGTAGATAAATTAGGTATAAATCATATTATTCTAAAAAATAAAGATAATTGATAACTACTTAAAAATTTATTTAAAGAATAAATTTTTATATTTCTAATAAAAAATCCTATAATTAACCCAATAAAAGAAACATAAAAAACTATTAATTTTAAATTTAAAGGTAAATAAATTATATAAGGATAAGAAAAAATTATTCAACTTAAAAAACTACCTCTAATTACACTTATAAACAATAATATAAATATTCTTTTTAATATAATATAATCTTCATCATATAAATTATAAATTCTTAATAAATTATAATCATTAATTATTAAATATATTAATAATCGAATAGTATAAAATACTGTTAAACCAGTAGAAAAATAATATAAATAAAAAATTAATATATTTAAATTTCTTATTATAACTATTTCTAAAATCAAATCCTTAGAATAAAATCCAGCTAAAAAAGGAATTCCACACAAAGCTAAATTAGAAATAGTTATACATAAGGAAGTTAAAGGAATATATAAACTTAAACCACCTATTAAACGAATATCTTGATTATCATTTATTATATGAATAATAACCCCTGCACATATAAACAATAAAGCCTTAAATATAGCATGCGTCAATAAATGAAAAAAAGCTAAATCAGGTAATCCTATTCTTAAAATTCTTATTATTAAACCTAACTGACTTAAAGTCGATAAAGCAATAATTTTTTTTAAATCAAATTCATAATTAGCAGAAATTCCTGCTATAAATATAGTTAAACCAGAAAATAATAACAACAACTTTAAAAAAAATGTTTCAACTAATAAATTATTAAAACGAATTAATAAATAAACTCCAGCTGTTACTAAAGTAGAAGAATGAACTAAAGCAGAAACAGGAGTAGGAGCAGCTATAGCTGCCGGTAATCAAGAACTAAAAGGAATCTGAGCACTTTTAGTTATTGCTGCAATAATAATTATTAATCTAATAATTTTTATACAATAATCTCTAATCATAAAATTTAAATAAAAAATATAATTTCATCTTCCATAATTTATCATTCAAGAAATAACTATTAAAATAAAAACATCTCCAATCCGATTAGATAAAGCTGTTAATATTCCAGCATTATAAGATTTTAAATTTTGATAATAAATAACTAAACAATAAGAAACTAAACCTAAACCATCCCAACCTAATAAAATACTAATAATATTAGGACTAATAATTAATATAATTATAGATAAAATAAATAATAAAACTAAAATAATAAAACGATTTAAATTTAATTCAGAAGATATATATCTTCCTCTATAATAAATAACAGAAGATGAAATTAAAGAAACAAATATCATAAATAATAAAGATATTCAATCCAATAAAATAGATATAACAATATTTATTGAATTTAAAGAAATCAATTCTCACTCTAAAAAAATAATTATATTATTTATAATAAAATAAATTATTAAAAAAAAAAAAAAAAAAAAAAAAAAAAAAAAAAAAAAAAATCTTAAAAAACAAAAAAAAAAACTTTTATTAATAACTTAAAATGATTGATTATCTCATATTTTTGACTCCACAAATCAATATTTTATTTAAATTATTTAAGTTTAAATTAAAACCAAATTATAAAATAATCAATTTTTAAAACTAAAATATTTAAAGGTAATCAATGTAATATTAATAATAAATATTCACGACTTAAACCTGTATAAAATCTATATAAGCCTATATTATATTTTCCATGTTGAGTATAAGAATATAAATATAAACTATACCCAGCACTAAAAAATGAAATTAATATTAATATAATTATAGTTAATCAAGATCATCTTACTAAACTATTAATTAAATTAATTTCCCCTATTAAATTTATTGTAGGAGGAGCAGCTATAGCTGCCGATAATAGTAAAAATCATCATAATCTTAAAGAAGGTATAAAATTTATTATACCCTTATTTAAAAATAAACTTCGTCTATATAATCGCTCATAATTAATATTAGCTAAACAAAATATACCTGAAGAACATAAACCATGACCAATTATCAATACATAAGATCCTAAATAACCCCAATAATTTAATGTTATAATACCCCCAATAACTAAACTTATATGAGATACAGAAGAATAAGCAATTAAAGATTTTATATCAACTTGACATAAACATTTTAATCTAATATAAAATCCACCTACTAATCTAATAATAATTCAAATAAAATTTAATTTTAAAGAAATTTTTTGAATTAAAATTAAAACTCGTAAAAGTCCATAACCTCCTAACTTTAATATAATCCCAGCTAAAATTATAGAACCTGATACAGGAGCTTCTACATGAGCCTTAGGTAATCATAAATGAACAAAATATATAGGTATTTTTACTAAAAAAGCTAAAATTATAGAAAAATATAATAAATATAAATTATAATTAAAAAATTTTATAAAATAAATTATTATACAATTTATTTCATTAAAAATGTAAAAAATACCAATTAATAAAGGTAAAGAAACAAATAAAGTATAAAATAACAAATATATTCCTGCTTGAATTCGTTCCGGTTGATATCCTCATCCAACAATTAATATTAAAGTAGGAATTAATCTACCTTCAAAAAATAAATAAAATATAAATAAATTTAATACTGAAAAAGTTAAATATAATATAATTAATAAAAATATAATATTTAATAAAAAAAATTCAGTATAAAAATTAAACTTATATAATTTTTCTCTTGCTATAATTATTAAACAACAAATTCAAATTCTTAATAAAATTAAGCCAAAAGAAATTATATCACAACCTAATATGTATCTTAAATTACAATAATTTGTAATATTAATAGTTAAATTTAAAAATAAAAATATTAATAAAAATAAAGATATTTGAACCAATCAAAATATATTTTGTAAAAAACATAAAGGAATTAAAAATAATAAAAAAAAAAAAAACTTTAACATTTATAATAAATTAAATCTTTGAAAATAATCATTCCCATGTGTACGAATTATAGATACTAAAATAGAAATTCCTAAAGCTCCCTCACAAACAGAAAAAACTAAAAAAACTATTAATATATATATATCAAATTCAATATATATTAAATATAATAATAATAATATATAAATTCTTAAAACAATAAATTCTAATCTCAATAACATAATTAATAAATGTTTATGCTTAGAAACAAAAATTATATTCCCAATTATGTATATAATAAAAATAATTAATCATATATTTATCATTAATAGTTTTAATAGTTTAAAATAAAACATTGGTCTTGTAAATCAAAAATAAGAATTTTCTTTTAAAACTTCAAAGAAAAAGAAATTTCTTTATCAATAATCTCCAAAATTATTATTTTTATTAAACTACTCTTTGATATTAAAATATTTTTATCTTTATCTATTATTATTATTTCTATTATTATATTATATTTAAAACATCCTTTATCATTAGGATTAATAATTTTATTTCAAACTTTATTAATTTGTTTAATTTCTGGAATTATTATTAATACTTACTGATTTTCTTATATTTTATTTTTAACATTCTTAGGAGGATTATTAGTTTTATTTATTTATGTATCAAGAATTGCATCTAATGAATTATTCAAAATTTCAATAAAAAATATATTTTTCATTTTAATTAGTATTTTTTTTATTGTTGGAATAATAATTTTAAATATAAAAAATTTAAATTGATTAAATTTATATATTAATTCAAATGAATTAAATAATTTTTTTAATTATTTTTTATTTTTTAATAATGAAAATAATATAAATTTAACTAAACTATATAACCAACAAAATTATTATTTAATATTAATAATAATTATTTATTTATTTATTACTTTACTAGCAGTAGTTAAAATTACTAATATTTTTTATGGCCCTTTACGACCATCTTATAATTAATGATAAATATATTTAAACCTTTACGAAAAAATCACCCAGTTATTAAAATCCTTAATAATTCTTTAATTGATTTACCATCCCCCTCTAATATTTCTAGCTGATGAAATTTTGGATCTCTTCTTGCTTTATGTTTAGTAATTCAAATTATTACTGGATTATTCCTAACTATATACTATACAGCTAATATTGAATTAGCATTTTATAGTGTAAACTATATTTGCCGAAATGTAAATTATGGTTGATTAATTCGAACTCTTCATGCTAATGGAGCTTCTTTTTTCTTTATTTGCATTTATTTACATATTGGACGAGGAATTTATTATGAATCTTTTAATTTTAAATTTACTTGAATAACAGGAATTATTATTTTATTTCTTTTAATAGCAACAGCTTTTATAGGTTATGTTTTACCTTGAGGACAAATATCTTTTTGAGGAGCTACTGTTATTACCAATTTATTATCAGCTATTCCCTATTTAGGAACTATGTTAGTTCAATGAATTTGAGGAGGATTTGCTGTTGATAATGCAACTTTAACTCGATTTTATTCTTTCCATTTTTTATTTCCATTTATTATTGCAGCAATAACTATAATTCACTTACTATTTTTACATCAAACAGGATCTAATAATCCCTTAGGAATTAATAGAAATTTAGATAAAATTCCTTTCCATCCATTTTTTACCTTTAAAGATTTAATTGGAGTTATTATTTTATTATTTTTCTTATTAATATTAACTTTAACAAACCCTTATTTATTAGGAGATCCTGACAATTTTATCCCAGCAAATCCATTAGTCACCCCTGTTCATATTCAACCTGAATGATATTTTTTATTTGCATATGCTATCTTACGATCTATCCCCAATAAATTAGGAGGAGTTATTGCATTAGTTATATCAATTTTAATTTTAGTAATTCTTCCATTTACTTTTAATAAAAAAATTCAAGGAATTCAATTTTATCCTTTAAATCAAATTTTATTTTGATGCATAGTAACTACAGTAATTTTATTAACTTGAATCGGAGCTCGACCTGTTGAAGATCCTTATATTATTACAGGTCAAATACTAACAATTTTATATTTTTCATATTTTTTTTTTAATCCATTAATAAATAAAATTTGAGATAAATTAATTTTTAACTTATAATTAATGAGCTTGTAATAAGCATTTTAATTGAAAACTTAAGAAGCATTTGTTTTGAAAACTTAAGAAAGAATATATAATTCTATTAATTTATACTAAAAATATATCATTAAATTAAATATACCTTTAATCCAATAAATAATAATAAAAAATTTAAAGAAACAGGTAAATAAATTTTTCAAGATAAATATATTAATTTATCATAACGATATCGAGGTAAAGTACCTCGTACCCAAATAAATAAAAAAGAAATAAAAACTATTTTAAAATAAAATAATAAATTTAAATCATAACCTCCTAAATAAATTAATCTAAATATTAAACTCATAAATAAAATTCTAGAATATTCAGATAAAAAAATTAAAGCAAATCCTCCTCTTCTATATTCAATATTAAACCCTGAAACTAACTCTCTTTCCCCTTCAGCAAAATCAAAAGGAGTCCGATTAGTCTCAGCTAATCTTGAAGATATTCAACATAATCTTAAAGGAAATATTAAAAAAAATAATCAAACTAAAGACTGATAATTTCTAAATTTTAATAAATTAAAATCTATAATTATAATAATACAAGATATTAAAATTAATCTTAAACTCACCTCATAAGAAATAGTTTGAGCTACAGATCGAAGACCCCCTAATAATGAATAATTTGAATTTGAAGATCAACCAGCAATTATAATTGTATAAACCCCTAAACTTGTACAACACAAAAAAAATAAAATCCCTAAATTAAATCTAATCATATTAAAATAATATGGAATTAATATTCAAATTATTAAAGATAAAATAAATCTTACAATGGGAGAAAAATAATAACAAATATAATTAGAATATCTTAAATATATTTGTTCCTTTGAAAATAATTTAATAGCATCAGAAAAAGGCTGTAATAATCCTATATAACCAACTTTATTAGGACCTTTACGAATTTGAATATAACCTAAAACTTTACGTTCAAGTAAAGTTAAAAAAGCAACCCCAATTATTACACCAATAATTAAAATTAAAATACCAATTAAAATATTTAAATAATCAAATATTATCATTTACTAAATATATATATTTAATATACATTGATGACTTCTAAAATCATTACATTTTTTCTGCCAAAATAGTAAAACTATTTATATAAATTTATGTATATATATATATATATTATAAATTATAAATTTAATTTTTAATAAAATTCTTAAATTAAAATATATTTTAAATATTTATTCCTTTCGTACTAAAATATTTTATTTATTTAAAGATAGAAACCAACCTGGCTTACACCGGTTTGAACTCAGATCATGTAAGATTTTAATGATCGAACAGATCAAAAATTTTAAACTTCTGCATTTAAATTTTATCTTAATCCAACATCGAGGTCGCAAACTTTTATTTTTATTTGAACTAAAAAAAAAAATTACGCTGTTATCCCTAAGGTAATTTTTTCTTATAATCATAAATTATGGATCATATATTCATTAATTAATGTTAATTAAGAAAAAAAGTTTATTTAATTTTTTTATCACCCCAATAAAATAATCAATTTAATTTTTATTAAATTATTTATATAAAATTATAATTAAATTAATTATTAAACTCTATAGGGTCTTCTCGTCTTTTAAATTTATTTTAGCTTTTTAACTAAAAAATTAAATTTTAAATATAAAAAAGAGACAGTTTATATTTCATCAAATCTTTCATACAAGTCTTCAATTAAAAGACTAATGATTATGCTACCTTTGTACAGTCAATATACTGCAGCCCTTTAATTTAATCAATCAGTGGGCAGATTAGACTTTAAATTATTCTCAAAAAGACATGTTTTTGATAAACAAGTGAATATAAATATTTGCCGAATTCCTTTTCCTTATTTTTTAATAAATTAAAATTAAATCTTCATACTTTAATAAATTAATTTTTTTTTCATTTTAATTATTATTCAAAAATTATACTAATTTTATCATTATAACTAATTTTATTTTATTAAAAATTATTTTTTTATAAAAAATTAAATATTTAAATTAAAAATTTTATTAAAAATAAAATTTTTTGTAAAAATTTTAAATAATAATAATTATTTATTATAAAATTTTAATTTAAAGCTTATCCCCTAAAATATTAAATTTTTTTTGTATAAAAATTAATTAATTAATTTAAACTAAATAAAAAAAAATTCTAAATTTAATTTATTTCTAAAAAAACTAGATATATTTAAAAACGATTAACATTTCATTTCAAATTAATTATTAAAAATATTTATGAAACAATAACTTTTTTAATTAATTATCTCTTTTAAATTCGAGATTTTTTTATCTAAAAATTTTTATTAATAAACTCTGATACACAAGATACAACAAATTAAATTTACTTTATTAATAATTTATTTTCATATTATTTCAATATTCTTTTACAATACTAATTTACTATAAATTTTCAAATTTTTTCTATTATATATACTTTAACCCCCATTAAAATATATTTTTAAAATTTCTTTTATTATTTATTTATTTATTAAATTTACCCCAATCAAATTAATTAATTTAATAATTTCTTTTCAATGTAAATGAAATACTTAATTTTAAGCTATAATTTGTCTTTCTAGAAACACTTTCCAGTACCTCTACTTTGTTACGACTTATTCCAATTTTTAAATGAAAGCGACGGGCAATATGTACATATTTTAATTTTTAATCATTTTATTAAATTAAATAAAATTACATTTAAATCCACTTTCAAATATTTATTACAAAATAAAATTCATTTTAAATAAATTTATTGTAATCCATTATATTCTTAATTATAATCTACATCTTGATCTGAATTAATTTTTATTTTTAATTTTAAAATATTATTTTTATTTAAAAATATTTTTTTAACAACGATATATAAAATAATAAATTAAGTAAATTTATTCGTGGATTATCAATTATTAAACAGATTCCTCTAAATGAACTAAAATACCGCCAAATTACTTAAGTTTCAATATTAAATTATATAATATTTTAGTATCATTAATTTAAATTTTTAATAATAGGGTATCTAATCCTAGTTTATATTAAAATTTATTAAATCATAAATAAAAAATAAATTTTAATTAAATTAAAATTTCACTTAATAATTTAATATTTAATTTAAATTATAATTATTTATAAATTATAAACTAAAAAAATTTATTTTAATTTTTGTATAACCGCAACTGCTGGCACAAAATTAGTTATTAATTTTAATATTACTAAATCTTAATTTCTTAAATTTTTAATATTAATTACTACACTAATCATATAATTATTATTAAAATAATTAAAAACTAACACTAAAATTTATATGTAAAATAAATTAAAAATAAATTTTTTTTTTTTTTTTTTTTTTTTTTTTTTTTTTTTTTTTTTTTTTTTTTTTTTTTTTTTTTTTTTTTTTTTTTTTTTTTTTTTTTTTTATTTTTTTGTAATATTAAAATTGAAAATTAATATATTGTTTAAATCTATTATAATTCACAATAAAAAGGAAATATTATTATAATTAATTTAATTATAGGGAATAATTTTATATATTATATATATATATATAAGTTTAAATTTTATATATGTATATTTACATAAATTAAATAAAATGTTTACTTCAATTTAAATAATATAAAATTATTAAAAAAAATTTTTAATTTTTATTTTTTTTTAAATTGTAATTAGACCATTTTTATTAATTTTATATTAAAATAAAATTAATATTA